TTTACCAATAGTGGAGACTCAATCTGGAGACGTTTCGGCTTATATTCCTACTAATGTAATTTCTATTACAGATGGACAAATATTCTTATCTGCCGATCTATTCAATGCTGGAATAAGGCCTGCTATTAATGTAGGTATTTCTGTTTCCAGAGTAGGATCGGCAGCTCAAATTAAAGCCATGAAACAAGTAGCCGGCAAATCAAAATTGGAACTAGCTCAATTTGCAGAGTTAGAAGCCTTTGCACAATTTGCTTCTGATCTAGATAAAGCTACTCAGAATCAATTGGCAAGAGGTCAACGATTACGTGAATTACTCAAACAATCCCAATCAGACCCTCTCGCGGTGGAAGACCAGATAGCTACTATTTACACCGGAACGAATGGATATCTTGATGCGTTAGAAATTGGACAGGTAAAGAGATTTCTCGTTGGGTTACGTACCTACTTAACAAAGAATAAACCAAAATTCCAAGAAATTCTATCTTCTACCAAGATATTCACCGAAGAAGCTGAAATCCTTTTGAGAGAAGCTATTCAGGAACAGATCGAACTCTTTTTACTTCAGGAACAAATATAAAGGTAAAAGGATCGCTCTTATTCTATTCTTAATTTTTAGTACAAGAAAAATACTTGAGAAATATTTCTGATTTGAATCATTTAAAAAAGACCTTTTATCCTTTTTAAAATCTAGTTCTTTTTTTCTATTCTCTATCTAGAATAGATATATAGAAAGAAATTGCGTCCAATAGGATTTGAACCTATACCAAAGGTTTAGAAGACCTCTGTCCTATCCATTAGACAATGGACGCTTTTCATTCCTATTTTCACATTTTTATAAAAAGAAAAAAGATTAGACGGATTTAGGGAATACAAGAAAAAGAAAGATGCATATTCAAATGGATAATGCATCATTCTATCATATAAGGAATATATAGCGGGTAGCGGGAATCGAACCCGCATCGTTAGCTTGGAAGGCTAGGGGTTATAGTCGACGTTAGTTGATCATTTTAAACATCTCTAATTCAAAACCGAACATGATATTTTGGTTTCATTCGGCTCCTTTATGGAAGATTGATGTATTCCTACCAGATAAAAAAATGAGATCCATAACATCTATGTTAGCTTTTTACGAATGCATCTAAAGCTACTCGCTTTCTAGATGATCCCTCTAGAAGAGGGAGATTCTAGAAAATCTTTCTAGTCTAGTTACTTCGTTCCCTATTTCTACTCGTGGGATCCTAAGGAAAATTCTTTTGTTTCTACCGAGCTGAAAAAAGAAGACGAGGGTTCTAGTAAACTAAAACCATCGTTTTATAGCTATTTGGCTTCAATCTGCCTTAATCTGCCTTTTACAACGCCAGTGCAAAAAATTGAAGATTTAGTTACGATTGAAAGTTTTGTACTATGACCCATAGATCCTTTATTCATACTCATTCAATTGGAAGAATTGAACCAATCAAAAAAATTATGCTTCTCGACTCCATAATCCAATTTTTTATTAAAATTTTGATGGATAGAAATCGTGAGAATTTATATTCTTTCCTCAAATACCCTATTGAGGGGTAAAGTATTAAATCTTTTTAAGAAATAAAGTTTTTTATTGGAATATGAAAAAAAAAAAAGACCCCTTAACTATTGAAGTTTTTAATAGAACGAATCACACTTTTACCACTAAACTATACCCGCTATATATTCATTATTGGATATGAATGGAATATTTGTCCAACAAAGTAATAAGACGTGGTCAGGATAGTATCAGAATCATTAAAATGAAAAATTACAGCATTAACGCGTATTTTGTTCCGACGGACTTGAAAAAAAAAATACTAGTAATTAGTACTATAAGATTACTATATTACTATGTACTAGAATACTCTATTCTAGAACACTAGAATAGATTAAGAGTAGATATAGAATCTTACTATTTTAATATAGAATATTCTATATTAATTTCGTTGGAACATTGGAACAAAAGAAGTACTGGCCCGGCCAGTACTTAACTAGGCCGGGGAAATGAAGTTTTTGTACAAAATAAAAGAAGTAAGGTATTCTTTAAAGAAGGAAAATCAAAATTGTTCTCAAAATCTTGACTTCATGTGTCATAACGTGTCATATCACATGAGAAATTTACAATTGGGAATGGGGAGAGATTGCTGAGTGGACTAAAGCGTCGGATTGCTAATCCGTTGTATGAATTTTTCGTACCGAGGGTTCGAATCCCTCTCTCTCCGACTCCCCTGATAACTTGAAATTTTCGAATTAGAAGAAATTTCGTTCAATTTTTTTATGAATTTTTTATCTTTATTTAGTATCTATTTATTGATACATTTACCTATGAAAAAATAAAGGAAAAATCAAAACAAATATCATCTCATCTCTTTTTTATTCTTCACGCCCAGGATTACGTCCCGGATCATTAGATAAGAATCCGAAGATGAAGAGAGAAACAAAGAATATTACTACTGTGTAGACGAAGAGTTTAAGAGTAAGCATTGTACAATCTCCAAGATAAGATCATTTTTTTTTAAGGAAAAGGAAATAGATCACCTATTTTACGACATACACTATATACACTATACATTATTTTTATATGACGTTCTAAAGATGAAAAAAAAGATGAAAAAAGGAAGTTTTTTCAATTCATTTTCACGAATTTCTTTCTAATATAATAAGATTCCTTTTTCTTCGTTACCAAAAATTTCTTGCCATATATCATATATATAATTATATATTGTATGATTGTATGGGATCTTATAAAGGAAAGGTCAGAATAAAAAAAGAAAAAAGCTGATTAAAAATTATTGCCCCTTTATTGAAATTATATAGAAATTTATAGAAAATAGAAGATACCATAATTTCGCTTTTTGAATCGAGGGTTCTTAATGTCAAACTTTTCTGATCTTATGGATTTTTAGAATAAAAATATCCTATTTTTTATCGAATAAAATCGAATAAATTAGGAATATGAATTGAATATTGAATATAGATTTCCTTTTTATCGAAAACTTACAGCAGCTTGCCAAACAAAGGCTAATAGAAAAAAGAATAAAGGTATAACCGGCATAATTTCTACGATTGGATTGAAAAAGGCATAAGCCTCGGGCAATTTGGCGAAGAAAAAACTATTTGAATAAAGGGTAAAATTAAGACAGATACAGATGAAACTAAAGATATTAAACATAACAAACATTTTTTTCTTGTTCTTAAAAATGAAAATGAAATGAGAATAAATTACCAGACTGGATTGAGTTTTTTTAGGGGAAAATGAAAAATAAAAAGGTAGAAAAAAAGAAATTCTACTTTTCTTTGACTTCTACCCAATAAAGAATTCTTCCTTACATTCTCCAATCAAATGAGAATAAAAGAATTCTACTTTGCATACAATATTTTAATTAAATTCTATGTAATGATCAATTCCTTTTTTTGATTCTATATCTATTGTGTTTCATCCTAGCGACAACATGTCCTATATGTATTTTGGTATGTATTTTGGATGGTTATTGACGAAGAACAAATATTTCGCTTAATTTTTTTTAGATAAAAGGACAAAAGAAAAATGGGGCGTGGCCAAGCGGTAAGGCAACGGGTTTTGGTCCCGTTACTCGGAGGTTCGAATCCTTCCGTCCCAGATAATTTCCGTCAGAAACGAAAAATTATTCTCTATTGAAATTTCAAATTGAATGAAAAAAAAAATATACATATTACATATATAGGGTTAAATTAAGTGAAAGACTTTCCGGATAAATATCTATCTATCCATAGATAGATAAATGTAGATTATTATATATCGGTTCAATCAATGGTTATTCATGATTCCATATTGAATCAATTGCATACGGTTTCAAATTCAAATAAAATTATAGGATGTTATGGTAAAACTTCGTTTGAAACGATGTGGTAGAAAGCAACGTGCGACTTGAAGGACATGATTGGTTGTGGATTCTGACATCCACCATTTTCTATGCGAATGAAGATGCTCTTGTCTCGACATAGTTTGTTCTGCTAGAAACCTAATTTCATTTGTCTTGGGTTGGTAAATAAAAAGAGCATATGATGGAGCTCGAGCAAAACTTATTGATTCATTTATCGGGAGAATAATCTAGGGTTAGTGACAATCAATAAGTTAGACCTACTTTGTAAATATCTCATCAAAAATATATGATCAATCTAAATATAATTAGAATAAAAATAGATATGTAAATCTATTTCTAAATATATAGGCATATAAAGGGATAGATTCAAATTTGAACAAGTTTGAATGAAAGAAAAAAAGTAAAAATTTTGATCAAAAATGTATAACAAAGGAATAAATCTTTCGTATTATTTTTCCCTTTTCCATAGAAAAAATAAAAGGTATGTTGCTGCCTTTTTGAAAAAGAGTAAGGATCATCGAAGTAATGTCTAAACCCAATGATTTCAGATTTCACAAAGTGAAAAGTAAAGACAACGAATTCCGGAACAAGGAAACACTATTTTAACCTGTCTCAACAATTGGATCAGAATGAGTAAAAAAAAAATAGATCCAAAAGGAGACAAAAAAAAGAGGTTAGAGACAGCTCAAAAAATTATAAGGATTTCCTTTCAAACTCTTTAAAAACTACTTGAGTTAGGAGTACGAATGATATTTCTTTTTTCTGTAAAGAAGCAAAAAGGCTCAAATTAGAGTCTAATTCTTTTTCTTTATGAATCTACTTATCTTTTTATTTCTATCTATATAGATAGAAATTAGGAAATTAGAATCATTTTTTCTTGAGCCGTATGAGGAGAAAACCTCCTATACGTTTCTAGGGGGGGCAACTTTTATCTACATCTATCCCAATGAGTCATCTATCGAATCGTTGCAATTGATGTTCGATCTCGAAGAGAAGGAAGAGATCTTCGAAGAGTGGGTTTTTATGATCCGATAAATAATAAAACTTATTCAAATGTTCCTGCTATTTTATATTTCCTTGAAAAGGGCGCTCAACCCACAGGAACTGTTCATGATATTTTAAGGAAGGCAGAATTCTTTAAAGAAAGAATTTCGAGTTTATTTTTACAAAAAAGAAAGGAAAAAGTCATCAATAAAAAAAAAAAGGTAGGCTAATTAGTACCTTTCTTTGTGTAATTCTTTATTCAAATTCAAAGTTTTTTCTTGTTCTATTAATACTTATCTTCTTTTTTTCTTGCTTCTTTTTGTGGAACCCCCCCAAAAAAAAGGGGGGTAATCTTTCTTGTATTTGTATTGTACCTTTCTTTTTTTTTCGCTCAAATTTCTTATTTCTTCTTTATGTTGTGTTAATCCAACACAAATTTCTATAGAATTCCGTGAAATTTGTTTTCTAAAAAGGAAATTCATATTGACAACGGTGTCTCGAACAAATATAATTTTCTCGTAGAGAAATAGATCTTTTTATCCTCTTATCCTCACTCCCTATTGGTTCTTTTCTTCACTTTAGGAAAATAGAAGGGTTTGCTGGATTTATTCTTTTTTTTAGAAAAATCAAAATATAAAAAATGTATTTTATTAGCGAAAATAAAAAAAGAAATTGAAAAATTGGTTGGTTTTTCAATTTTCTCATTCTATTTTGAATCTCTTGTTTTATAAACCTGATCCACTTGATATTTTGTTATTTAGATTTGTTGCTAGTTCCATGTTTTGACGCAGTTTTGCAGTAAAATTCCCTTATTTTTTTTTGATCATATCTAAACTTCATCTTTATCCGGGTTGCTAACTCAACGGTAGAGTACTCGGCTTTTAAGTGCGACTATGATCTTTTACACATTTGGATGAAGTAATTCGTCTAGACTTTTGTTAGAGTTTATAAGACCGCGACTGATCCTGAAAGGTAATGAATGGAAAAAAAAGCATGTCGTAAAAACAATAAAAAAAATAATAGAATCATAGAAAAAGAAGAAATTGAATACTCATAATGGAACATCATAATTTTTCCTTTTTAGAAAAATTTTGATGTTAAGTAAAGTATTTGATAGGTGGGTCTAGTGAATAAATGGATAGAGCTTTATGGCTCCAATTTGAGTAAGATAAAAAAGAAACGAGCTTATCTTCTTAATTTGAATGATTACCCAATTAATTTACTAATTAGACGTTAAAAATAGATTAGTACCTGATGTGGGAAAAGGTTTTTTTGTGAATTTTGAGTGGACCTTTGATTCTTTTTTTTTAATCCTAATTATTTTTTAATATGGATTAAAGACGGATGTGTAGAATAAATAGTATAGTGATAAAAAAAAAGAATTTTTCTTTTTTTCCAAGGTCAAAAGAGTGATTGGGTTGCAAAAATAAAAGATTTTTACCCGCTTTTCTTCTTTTTCTTAATTTTTCTTTTTATTCTGGTTATATTAACAAAGAAATTTAAAATAGATATAAAGGGAAAGAAAAAAGATCTGTAGATTGGGCTCTCTGTCTCCAGGGTATATATTCTTTATTTGTTCTTACTTTTCTATAATCTTTTACTTCTTAGATTACCATTACATGATTTACATCACAGTACAGTATATAGTAAAAGAATAAGATATTTTTATAAAATTTTTAGACTTTTATAAAGAATAAGAAAAAATATAGAATTTATAAAGTAACAGTAGAGACAGTGCAGAATCTATATATCAATACTAGAAAGATTCTAGATTACTAGATTCTTAGAATTCTAAAATTTTAATAGTATTTTAGTATAAGATAAAAAATAGACTATATAAAACATAAAATGTACACATGCGCCGTTCTGACCATATTGCACTATGTATCATTTCATAAAACAATAAGTGCCTCCCTTTTTTGGTTCCAGTAAAAATGTCTGTAAATGACAGAATTACAAAGATATTTAAATTGAAAAAAGAAACATTTCGTCAACAAAACTTCCTATATCCGTTACTCCTTCAGGAGTCTATTTACTCACTTGCTCATGATCATAGCTTCAAGAGTTTTATTTTTTACGAACCTGTGGAAATTTTTGGTTATGACAAGAAATCTAGTTTAGTACTTGTGAAACGTTTAATTAATCGAATGTATCAACAGAAATCTTTGATTTATTCGGTGAATTATTCTAACGAAAATGAGTTTTGGGGGCATAAGAATTCTTTTTCTTCTCATTTTTATTTTCAAATACTATCAGAAGGTTTTGGAGTCGTTCTGGAAATTCCATTATCGTCGCCATTAGTATCCTCCCTTGAAGAAAAAAAAATACCAAAATCTCAGAATTTACGATCTATTCATTCAATATTTCCTTTTTTAGAGGATAAATTCTCACATTTAAATTATGTATCAGATCTACTAATACCCCATCCCATCCATCTGGAAATCTTGGTTCAAATCCTTCAATGCTGGATCAAAGATGTTTCTTCTTTGCATTTGTTGCGATTTATTTTCCACGAATATCATAATTTGAAGAGTATCATTATTTCAAAGAAATCCATTCATGTTTTTTCAAAAAAAAAGAAAAGATTTTTTTGGTTCCTACATAATTTTTATGTATATGAATGCGAATATCTCTTTCTGTTTCT